GTTGATGTAGCTTAACAATAAAGCAAAGCACTGAAAATGCTTAGATGGATATTCTTAATCCCATAAACAAAAGGTTTGGTCCTGGCCTTATGATTAGTTGGAGGTAAGATTACACATGCGAACATCCATAAACCGGTGTAAAATCCCTTAAAAAATTCTCAAAATTTAAGGAGAGGGTATCAAGCACATTAAATAGCTAAAGACACCTTGCCTAGCCACACCCCCACGGGACTCAGCAGTGATAAATATTAAGCAATGAACGAAAGTTTGACTAAGCTATACCTCTAAGGGTTGGTAAATTTCGTGCCAGCCACCGCGGTCATACGATTAACCCTAACTAATTATTCTCGGCGTAAAACGTGTTAATTGAAATAGAACAAATAGAATTAAAATTCAACTAATATGTGAAAATTCATTGTTAGAACTTAAACACAATAACGAAAGTAATTCTAAACCACCTCATAAAACACGATAGCTAAGATCCAAACTGGGATTAGATACCCCACTATGCTTAGCCCTAAACTAAAATAATTATACAACAAAATTATTTGCCAGAGAACTACTAGCCACAGCTTAAAACTCAAAGGACTTGGCGGTACTTTATATCCATCTAGAGGAGCCTGTTCTATAATCGATAAACCCCGCTTTACCTCACCATCCCTTGCTAATTCAGCCTATATACCGCCATCTTCAGCAAACCCTTAAAAAGGAATTAAAGTAAGCAAGAGAACAATCATAAAAACGTTAGGTCAAGGTGTAGCCAATGAGATGGGAAGTAATGGGCTACATTTTCTATTTAAGAACATTACGATACCCTTTATGAAACTAAAGGACAAAGGAGGATTTAGTAGTAAATTAAGAATAGAGAGCTTAATTGAATAGAGCAATGAAGTACGCACACACCGCCCGTCACCCTCCTCAAGTTAAATATACTAATATATATATAAATAATATACAGTAATAGATTTATTAGAGGAGATAAGTCGTAACAAGGTAAGCATACTGGAAAGTGTGCTTGGAATAATCACAGTGTAGCTTAACATAAAGCATCTGGCCTACACCCAGAAGAATTCATAAAAATGAACACTTTGAACCAACCCTAGCCCTAACACCCACTTATCTAACAACACTCTTCCATAAACTAAAACATTTACCATTAAAGTATTGGAGAAAGAAATTTACATTAGGAGCTATAGAAATAGTACCGTAAGGGAAAGATGAAAGATAAACTTAAAAGTAAAAATCAGCAAAGATAAAATCTTGTACCTTTTGCATAATGAGTTAACTAGAAAAACTCTAACTAAAAGAATTTAAGCTAGAAACCCCGAAACCAAACGAGCTACCTAAAAACAATTTTATGAATCAACCCGTCTATGTAGCAAAATAGTGGGAAGATTTTTAGGTAGAGGTGAAAAGCCTAACGAGCTTGGTGATAGCTGGTTACCCAAAAAATGAATTTCAGTTCAACTTTAAATTTACTTTAAGAACTAACAATCTAAACGTAAACTTAAATTATAGCCAAAAGAGGGACAGCTCTTTAGGAATGGAAAAAACCTTTAATAGTGAATAAATAAAAATTTCTTAACCATTGTAGGCCTAAAAGCAGCCATCAATAAAGAAAGCGTTCAAGCTCAACATAATAATTAAACTAATCCTAAAATTTTATCTTATTTCCTAAATTTTAAATTGGGTTATTATATAATATTATATAAGAAACACTGTTAATATGAGTAACAAGAATATATTCTCCAAGCACAAGTGTATAACAACCCGGATAACCATTGTTAGTTATTAACAAATCATAGATAATAGTCACAAAATAAACCTATCTAAGACCAATCTGTTAATCCAACACAGGAGTGCTCAATGGAAAGATTAATCGAAATAAAAGGAACTCGGCAAACTATAACCCCGCCTGTTTACCAAAAACATCACCTCTAGCATTAAAAGTATTAGAGGCATTGCCTGCCCAGTGACTAAAGTTAAACGGCCGCGGTATCCTGACCGTGCAAAGGTAGCATAATCACTTGTTCCTTAATTAGGGACTAGAATGAATGGCTGAACGAGGGTTTAACTGTCTCTTATTTCTAATCAGTGAAATTGACCTTCCAGTGAAGAGGCTGGAATAATTAAATAAGACGAGAAGACCCTATGGAGCTTAAATTTATAAACTTATTTATAATATTAAAAACCTATATGGAATAAAAACAATATTATAAGCTTAAAATTTTGGTTGGGGTGACCTCGGAGAACAGAAAATCCTCCGAAAGATCTATAACCTAGACCTACAAGTCAAAGTAATACAAATTCTAATTTGACCCAAAGTAATTTGATCAACGGACCAAGTTACCCTAGGGATAACAGCGCTATCCTATTTAAGAGTTCATATCGACAATAGGGTTTACGACCTCGATGTTGGATCAGGACATCCCAATGGTGCAGAAGCTATTAATGGTTCGTTTGTTCAACGATTAAAGTCCTACGTGATCTGAGTTCAGACCGGAGAAATCCAGGTCGGTTTCTATCTATTAACAATTTCTCCCAGTACGAAAGGATAAGAGAAATAGAGCCACCTTAACAACAGTGCTCTCAACTAAACTTATGAAAAAAATCTAAATAAAATATATATGTAAAAATTTTACCTAGACCAGGTCATTAGGGTGGCAGAGCCAGGAAATTGCGTAAGATTTAAAACCTTGTTCCCAGAGGTTCAAATCCTCTTCCTAATAGTGTATCTAATTAATATCCTAACACTTTTAGTTCCAATCCTAATCGCGATAGCCTTCTTAACATTAGTAGAACGAAAAATCTTAGGATATATACAATTACGAAAAGGCCCAAATATTGTAGGACCTTATGGAATTTTACAACCATTCGCTGACGCTATAAAACTATTTATTAAAGAACCCATACGACCCTTAACAACATCAATCACACTATTCATTATCGCACCAACTTTATCACTCACACTAGCCCTAAGCCTATGAATTCCATTACCTATGCCCCACCCACTAATCAACCTTAATCTAGGAATCTTATTTTTCCTGGCTACATCAAGCCTTTCAGTGTACTCTATCCTATGATCAGGATGAGCCTCAAATTCAAAGTACTCATTATTTGGCGCATTACGAGCAGTAGCCCAAACTATCTCATATGAAGTAACTATAGCTATTATTTTACTATCAGTCCTTCTCATGAGCGGTTCATTCTCTTTACAAACACTCATTACTACCCAAGAACATATATGACTTATTATTCCAGCTTGACCAATAGCTATAATGTGATATATTTCAACACTAGCAGAAACAAACCGAGCTCCATTTGACTTAACCGAAGGAGAATCTGAACTAGTATCAGGATTTAATGTTGAATACGCTGCAGGCCCATTCGCACTATTTTTCATAGCTGAATATACTAATATTATCCTAATAAATGCACTCACATCAATCATCTTCTTGGGCCCAATCCACAACATTAACTTACCAGAACTTTACTCAACCAATTTCATGATAGAAACTTTGCTATTAACATCTTCATTTCTATGAATCCGAGCATCATACCCACGATTCCGGTATGACCAACTTATACATCTATTATGAAAAAACTTTCTACCACTTACACTAGCATTTTGCATATGACATATTTCTCTACCAATATTCTTAGCGAGCATTCCACCATCAATATAGAAATATGTCTGACAAAAGAGTTACTTTGATAGAGTAAAACATAGAGGTTTAAACCCTCTTATTTCTAGAATAGTAGGAATTGAACCTATACCTAAGAATTCAAAATTCTTCGTGCTACCTATACACCATATTCTACTTAGTAAGGTCAGCTAATTAAGCTATCGGGCCCATACCCCGAAAACGTTGGTTTAAATCCTTCCCGTACTAATAAACCCCATTACCATAACAATAATTTACTTCACCATCTTTATAGGGCCAATTATTACAATATCAAGCTCAAACTTACTATTAATGTGAGTAGGCCTAGAACTAAGCCTTTTAGCAATGGTCCCATTATTAATTAACAAAAAAAACCCACGATCAACTGAAGCAGCAACAAAATACTTTATCACACAAGCAACGGCATCAATAATTATTCTACTAGCTATTATCCTCAACTATAAACAACTAGGAACTTGAATATTTCAACAACAAACAAACAATTTAATTCTTACAATAACATTAATTTCCCTATCCATAAAGCTTGGTCTGGCACCATTCCACTATTGACTTCCTGAAGTAACTCAAGGAATTGAATTACACACAGGATTAATTTTACTTACATGACAAAAAATTGCTCCACTATCCATTCTGTTCCAAATCTATAACCTCATTAACCCCACCATTACTATAATTCTCGCAATTTTATCAATCTTTATAGGAGCATGAGGAGGACTAAACCAAACACAAATACGAAAAATTATAGCATATTCATCAATTGCCCACATAGGATGAATATTAGCTATTATTACATTTAACCCATCATTAACACTACTCAACCTGCTAATCTACATTATCCTAACAATCCCAATATTCATGATACTAAAACTAAATTCATCCACAACAATAAACTCAATCTCACTTCTCTGAAATAAAACCCCAACAACACTAACAATAATATCTATCATTTTATTGTCCCTCGGAGGACTCCCCCCACTAACAGGATTCCTACCAAAATGAATCATCATTACAGAACTACTAAAAAACAATTGTATTATTTTAACAACTATAATAGCTATAATAGCTTTACTTAACCTATTCTTCTATACACGTCTAATTTATTCAATCTCACTTACAATATTTCCAACCAACAATAACTCAAAAATATTATCCCATTTATTAAATCCAAAACATAACTTTATTATTCCATTACTCACAATCACAAGTACAATAACACTTCCAATTTCACCCCAACTAATCACATAGAAGTTTAGGATATTTCAGTCCAAGAGCCTTCAAAGCCCTAAGAAAACAAACAAGTTTAACTTCTGCTAAGGACTGTAAGATTATACCCTACATCTATTGAATGCAAATCAATCACTTTAATTAAGCTAAGACCTCCACTAGATTGGTGGGACTTAAACCCACGAAATTTTAGTTAACAGCTAAATACCCTATATCTGGCTTCAATCTACTTCTCCCGCCTATAAGAAAGGGGGCGGGAGAAGCCTTAGTAGGGGGGGTCTCCTACACCTCCGAATTTGCAATTCGATATGATTATCACCTTAAGGCCTGGTAAAAAGGGGACTTAAACCCCTGTATTTAGATTTACAGTCTAATGCTTACTCAGCCATTTTACCTATGTTCGTAAATCGTTGACTATTTTCAACTAACCATAAAGATATTGGAACCCTATACCTATTATTTGGTGCTTGAGCAGGAATAGTAGGTACAGCACTAAGTATCCTAATTCGAGCTGAATTAGGTCAACCAGGAGCACTTCTAGGAGACGACCAAATCTATAATGTAATTGTTACTGCCCACGCATTTGTTATAATTTTCTTTATAGTAATACCAATAATAATCGGAGGCTTTGGAAACTGATTAGTACCACTGATAATTGGAGCCCCTGACATAGCATTCCCACGAATAAATAATATGAGTTTCTGATTACTTCCTCCATCATTTCTTCTATTATTAGCATCTTCCATAGTAGAAGCAGGAGCAGGAACAGGATGAACAGTCTATCCACCCTTAGCCGGAAACTTGGCTCACGCCGGAGCATCAGTAGACCTTACTATTTTCTCTCTTCACTTAGCCGGAGTTTCATCCATTCTAGGTGCAATTAATTTTATTACAACTATTATTAATATGAAACCCCCAGCAATAACTCAATATCAAACTCCACTATTTGTCTGATCAGTATTAATCACAGCTGTTCTCCTTCTCTTATCTCTTCCAGTACTAGCTGCAGGAATTACAATACTGTTAACAGACCGAAACCTTAATACAACTTTCTTTGACCCAGCCGGAGGAGGTGATCCGATCCTTTATCAACACCTATTCTGATTCTTTGGCCACCCAGAAGTTTACATTTTAATTCTTCCAGGATTTGGAATTATCTCACATGTAGTAACATATTATTCTGGAAAAAAAGAACCATTTGGGTATATAGGAATAGTCTGAGCAATAATATCTATTGGATTCCTAGGATTCATCGTTTGAGCTCACCATATATTCACCGTAGGCCTTGACGTAGACACACGAGCTTACTTTACATCTGCCACTATAATCATTGCTATTCCAACTGGAGTAAAAGTATTTAGCTGACTAGCAACATTACACGGAGGAAATATCAAATGATCCCCAGCTATACTATGAGCTTTAGGCTTTATCTTTTTATTTACAGTAGGAGGTCTTACAGGAATTGTACTATCAAATTCTTCCCTTGATATCGTACTTCACGACACATATTACGTAGTAGCTCACTTTCACTATGTGTTATCTATAGGAGCAGTATTCGCTATCATAGCTGGATTTGTCCACTGATTCCCACTGTTCTCAGGTTACACTCTAAATGATACATGAGCCAAAGCTCACTTTGTAATCATATTTGTTGGAGTTAATATAACATTCTTCCCACAACATTTCTTAGGACTCTCAGGTATACCTCGACGATATTCAGACTACCCAGATGCCTACACCACATGAAACACAGTATCCTCAATAGGATCATTTATCTCACTTACAGCTGTTCTAATTATAATTTTTATAATTTGAGAAGCCTTCGCCTCTAAACGAGAAGTTATATCAGTATCTTACTCTTCAACAAATCTAGAATGACTTCACGGCTGCCCACCACCTTATCATACATTTGAAGAACCTTCCTACGTAAAAGTTAAGTAAGAAAGGAAGGAATCGAACCCCCTTAAATTGGTTTCAAGCCAATCCCATAACCTCTATGTCTTTCTCAATGAGATATTAGTAAAATAATTACATAACTTTGTCAAGGTTAAATTATAGATTATACTCTATATATCTTATATGGCTTACCCATTCCAACTAGGCTTACAAGACGCTACATCCCCTATTATAGAAGAACTTATAAACTTTCATGACCATACATTAATAATTGTCTTCCTAATTAGCACCCTAGTACTTTACATTATTTCACTTATATTAACTACAAAACTAACACACACTAGTACTATAGATGCCCAAGAAGTTGAAACTATCTGAACCATTTTACCGGCTGTTATTCTCATCCTTATTGCTCTCCCATCCCTACGAATTCTATACATAATAGACGAAATCAATAACCCAGTATTAACAGTAAAAACTATAGGTCATCAATGATACTGAAGCTACGAATATACAGATTATGAAGACTTATGCTTTGACTCATATATAGTACCTACAAATGACCTAAAACCAGGCGAACTTCGACTTCTAGAAGTAGACAATCGTGTAGTTCTCCCAATAGAACTACCAATTCGCATACTAATTTCATCTGAAGACGTCCTACACTCATGAGCCGTCCCATCATTGGGGTTAAAAACTGACGCAATCCCAGGACGCCTTAATCAAGCAACAGTAACATCAAATCGACCAGGATTATTCTACGGACAATGCTCAGAAATCTGTGGATCAAACCACAGTTTTATACCTATTGTTCTTGAAATTGTACCACTAAAACATTTCGAAAATTGATCAGCTTCAATAATTTAATTTCACTGTGAAGCTTAGAGCGTTAACCTTTTAAGTTAAAGTTAGAGACCTTAAATCTCCACAGTGATATGCCACAATTAGACACATCCACATGATTTATTACTATTATTTCATCAATAATTACCCTATTTATTTTATTTCAATTAAAAATTTCTTCACAAACATTTCCCCTATCACCATCATCAAAAATTATAACAACACTAAAAACTAAAAACCCTTGAGAATCAAAATGAACGAAAATCTATTTGCCTCTTTCATTACCCCTACAGTAATAGGTTTACCAATCGTCGTAACCATCATTATATTCCCATCAATCTTATTCCCATCATCAGAACGCTTAATCAGCAACCGCCTACATTCATTTCAACATTGACTTATTAAACTTATTATTAAACAAATAATATTAATCCATACACCAAAAGGACGAACATGAGCACTTATAATCGTTTCACTAATTATATTCATTGGATCAACTAACCTTTTAGGTCTTCTCCCACATACATTTACACCAACAACACAACTATCTATAAACTTAAGTATGGCAATTCCACTATGAGCTGGAGCAGTAATTTTAGGCTTCCGACATAAATTAAAAAATTCCCTAGCCCACTTTCTCCCACAAGGAACCCCAATCTCACTTATCCCTATACTAATTATCATTGAAACAATTAGTCTATTTATTCAACCAATAGCCCTAGCAGTTCGATTAACAGCAAATATTACTGCAGGCCATCTTCTAATACATCTAATTGGAGGAGCAACCTTAGTTCTTATAAATATCAGCCCGCCAACTGCCACAATCACATTCATTATTTTACTCCTACTTACAGTACTAGAATTTGCCGTAGCATTAATTCAAGCCTACGTATTTACACTGCTTGTAAGCCTTTATTTACACGATAATACATAATGACCCACCAAACACATGCATATCACATAGTTAATCCAAGTCCATGACCATTAACAGGAGCCTTCTCAGCTCTACTACTCACATCCGGACTAGTTATATGATTCCATTACAGCTCCACTACACTACTATCTTTAGGCCTACTAACTAATATTTTAACAATATATCAATGATGACGAGACGTTATCCGTGAAGGTACTTATCAAGGACACCATACCCCTATTGTCCAAAAAGGGCTACGATACGGAATAATTCTATTTATCGTTTCCGAAGTATTCTTCTTTGCTGGCTTCTTCTGAGCCTTTTACCACTCCAGCCTTGTGCCAACACATGACTTAGGAGGCTGCTGACCACCAACAGGAATTACACCACTAAACCCCCTTGAAGTTCCACTTCTAAATACCTCAGTACTTCTAGCATCAGGTGTATCAATTACATGAGCCCATCATAGCCTTATAGAAGGAAAACGAAACCATATAAATCAAGCCCTACTCATTACCATTATTTTAGGACTTTACTTTACTATTCTTCAAGCCTCAGAATATTTTGAAACATCATTCTCTATTTCAGATGGAATTTATGGATCCACATTCTTTATAGCTACAGGATTTCATGGCCTCCATGTAATTATTGGATCTACCTTTCTTATTGTATGCCTTCTACGGCAACTCAAATTTCACTTCACATCAAAACATCACTTTGGATTTGAAGCAGCAGCATGATACTGACATTTCGTAGACGTAGTATGACTTTTCCTATATGTTTCCATCTATTGATGAGGATCTTACTCTCTTAGTATAAATAATATAACTGACTTCCAATCAGTAGATTCTGTAACCACACGGAAGAGAGTAATAAACTTATTGATTATTTTAACAATTAATAGCCTCCTATCACTTGCCTTAATCCTCATCGCATTCTGACTACCCCAAATAAATCTGTATTCAGAAAAAGCTAACCCATACGAATGTGGATTTGATCCAACAAGCTCAGCACGACTACCTTTCTCAATAAAATTCTTCCTTGTAGCTATTACATTCCTTCTATTCGACCTAGAAATTGCCCTCCTTCTTCCACTTCCATGAGCAATCCAATTTACCAACACAATAACAACAACACTCACAGCTTTTATTCTAGTAACCATTTTATCCCTAGGTTTATGCTATGAATGAATACAAAAAGGCCTAGAATGAACAGAATAAAGTGGTAATTAGTTTAAACAAAATTAATGATTTCGACTCATTAGATTATGATAACTATCATAATTACCAACATGTCATCTGCCTTCCTTAACCTCATAATATCCTTTATCCTGTCACTTCTAGGTACACTAATATTTCGATCACACTTAATATCAACCCTATTATGCTTAGAAGGAATAATATTATCCTTATTTATCATGATCTCAACAGCAACCCTAAATTCTAATTCTATAATCTCAATGCCAATCCCAATCACAATTATAGTATTTGCAGCATGTGAAGCAGCAGTAGGACTAGCCTTATTAGTTAAAGTTTCAAATACATACGGAACTGATTTCGTACAAAATCTAAATCTCCTACAATGTTAAAAATTATTATTCCCTCACTTATACTTCTTCCATTAACCTGACTATCTAATCCAAAAAAAACTTGAACAAATGTAACATCCTATAGCTTCATAATTAGTCTACTTAGCCTAATTCTCCTATGACAAAACGACGAAAATTATCTGAACTTCTCAACAATATTTTCCTCGGACCCTCTATCAACTCCTCTAATCATTTTAACCACCTGACTACTTCCACTTATATTAATAGCTAGCCAAAATCACCTAAAAAAAGAAAAATTTTCACATCAAAAATTCTACATCTCTATATTAGTAAGCCTGCAAATCCTCCTAATTATAACTTTTTCAGCAACAGAACTAATTATATTTTACATCCTATTTGAAGCCACCTTAATCCCAACACTAATTATTATCACCCGATGAGGCAACCAAACAGAACGATTAAATGCAGGAATCTACTTTTTATTTTATACACTAATTGGCTCCATTCCACTTCTAATCGCCCTTATCTACATTCAAAACTCTATTGGAACACTAAACTTTACAGTTTTATCATTAACAACCAACTCAATAGACTCATCCTGATCTAATAATATCCTATGACTAGCATGCATAATAGCATTTCTAATTAAGATACCATTATATGGCGTTCACCTATGATTACCAAAAGCACATGTAGAAGCTCCAATTGCAGGATCCATAATTCTAGCGGCCATTCTACTAAAACTAGGAGGTTACGGAATGATACGAATCTCAATCATCCTTGATCCTCTAACAAAACATATAGCTTATCCATTCATCTTATTATCCCTATGAGGTATAATCATAACAAGCTCCATTTGCCTCCGACAAACAGACCTAAAATCACTAATTGCTTACTCCTCTGTAAGCCATATGGCCCTAGTAATTTCATCCATTATAATTCAAACACCATGAAGCTTTATAGGAGCTACAATACTAATAATTGCCCACGGCCTAACTTCTTCCCTCCTATTCTGTCTAGCAAATTCAAATTATGAACGAATTCACAGTCGAACCATAATTATAGCTCGAGGCCTCCAAATAATCTTTCCCCTAATAGCTACATTATGACTACTAGCTAGCCTAGCTAACCTAGCCCTACCACCATCAATCAACCTTATAGGAGAACTATTTATTGCTATGTCACTATTCTCTTGATCCAACTTCTCTATTATCCTTGTAGGAATCAACATTGTAATCACAGCTACCTACTCAATATACATAATCACCACAACACAACGAGGGAAATTAGTTAATCATATAAATAACCTTCAACCCTCACATACTCGAGAATTAGCATTAATAACTCTACATATTATTCCTCTAGTACTCCTAACTATCAACCCAAAACTAATCACTGGGTTAACAATATGTAAATATAGTTTACAAAAAACATTAGACTGTGAATCTAATAACAGGAAATCAACTTTCCTTATTTACCAAGAAAGTATGCAAGAACTGCTAACTCATGCCACCATGCCTAAACTCATGGCTTTCTTACTTTTATAGGATAAAAGAAATCCATTGGTCTTAGGAACCAAAAATCTTGGTGCAACTCCAAATAAAAGTAATCAATATAATTACATCATCAATCTTAACAATCTTTATTATCCTCGCATCTCCAGTACTAATTTCTATGACTAACCTAATAAAACATATTAACTTCCCATATTACGCTACTTCATCAATTAAATTTTCATTCTTCTTAAGTCTCCTACCTTTACTATTATTTTTTCATCAAAACACAGAATACATGATTACCAGCTGACACTGAATTACCATTAACTCTATCAACATCACATTAAGTTTTAAAACTGACTACTTCTCTATCTTATTCCTATCAGTAGCACTATATGTTACATGATCCATCATACAATTTTCCTCATGATATATGCATTCAGACTACCATGTCAATCGATTCATTAAATATCTAACTATATTCTTAATCACCATAATCATCCTAACCTCAGCTAATAATTTGTTTCAACTGTTTATCGGTTGGGAAGGAGTAGGAATTATGTCATTCCTACTAATTGGATGATGATACGGACGTGCCGATGCAAACACAGCAGCCCTACAAGCCATCTTATACAATCGAATCGGAGACGTAGGATTTATCCTAGCCATAACATGATATTGCCTAAACATAAACTCCTGAGAACTCCAACAAATTTTACTTGCCAACAATAGCAACATTATCCCATTAATAGGACTTCTAATTGCAGCAACAGGTAAATCAGCCCAATTTGGACTCCACCCATGACTTCCATCAGCTATAGAAGGACCAACGCCTGTATCAGCTCTACTTCACTCAAGTACTATGGTTGTAGCAGGTATCTTCTTACTTATCCGATTCCACCCACTTATATCAAATAATAACACAATCCTAACAATAATAATATGTCTTGGAGCTTTAACCACATTATTCACAGCCATCTGTGCACTTACACAAAATGACGTCAAAAAAATTGTAGCCTTCTCTACATCCAGTCAACTAGGCCTAATAATAGTAACTCTAGGAATTAATCAACCCTACCTAGCCTTTCTACACATCTGCACACACGCATTCTTCAAAGCTATACTATTTATATGCTCAGGATCAATTATTCACAACCTAAATGACGAACAAGACATTCGAAAAATAGGAGGTGTAATAAAAATTATACCATTTACATCATCTTGCCTAATTATTGGTAGCCTAGCCCTAACAGGAATACCATTCTTAACAGGATTCTATTCCAAAGATTCCATTATTGAATCAATAAATACCTGTAATGCCAACGCCTGAGCCCTACTAATTACACTTATTGCCACATCAATAACAGCCATATACAGTATTCGAATCATCTACTTCGTCGCTATAACCAAACCACGATGTCCTCCTATAATTATTATTAATGAGAATAACCCAAACTTAATTAACCCTATCAAACGACTAGCACTAGGCAGCATCCTAGCTGGCTATGTAATCTCCAATAACCTTCCCCCAACCAACCTACAAATCCTCACAATACCATTACACCTTAAAATCCTGGCCCTACTCATTTCTATTCTAGGATTCCTTATCGCCCTTGAACTAAACAACCTCTCCCTAAAATTTTCCATCCACAAAATAAAACCCCACTCAATATTCTCAACCTCACTAGGATTTTTCCCATCCATTCTACATCGTATAATTCCACTTAAATCTCTAGACCCCAGCTTTAAAGTGTCTTTAGGATTGCTAGACCTAATCTGATTAGAAAAATCAGTTCCAAAGTCTACTTCATTCATTCATACCCTTACATCCAAAATATTAACTAACCAGAAAGGAATAATTAAACTATATTTCCTATCATTCATAATTACTATCATTCTAGTTATCATTCTTTATATTACTAATCCCGAATGATTTCAATAATAATAAAAATCCCAGCAAATAAAGATCACCCAGCTACAACCATTATTCAAGTTGCACAACTATACATTGCTGCAACCCCAACACCACCCTCTAACATAACTCCCACATCATCAATTTCATATATTATTCAATCACTTAAACCATCAACATTAATCAACTCAACTATATTTCAATTACTTAACAGCCATGCAATAGATATCTCTATTAAAAAACCAACAATCAAGAAACTAAAAAATAATCAACTTGAACCTCAAGTCTCAGGATATTCCTCAGTGGCTATAGCTGTAGTATACCCAAATACAACTAACATCCCACCTAAATAAATTAAAAATACTAATAAACCCATAAATGAACCACCAAATCCTAAAACCATAAAACAACCAACAAACCCACTAATAATTAAACCTAATCCACCATAAATAGGTGAAGGCTTCAACGCCAACCCAAGACAACCACCTAAAAATACTAAACTTAAAATATAAATATAATTATTCATTATTTCTACACAGCATTCAACTGTGACCAATGACATGAAAAATCATCGTTGTAATTCAACTATAGAAACACCTAATGACAAACATCCGAAAAACACACCCACTACTCAAAATTGTAAACCACTCATTCATCGACCTACCCGCTCCATCTAATATTTCATCCTGATGAAATTTCGGCTCACTACTAGGAATTTGCCTAATAATCCAAATTATTACAGGTTTATTTCTAGCAATACACTACACATCAGATACCTTAACAGCATTCTCATCAGTAACACATATTTGCCGAGATGTAAACTACGGCTGACTAATCCGGTATATACACGCAAACGGAGCATCAATATTTTTCATTTGTCTTTTCCTACACGTAGGCCGAGGTATATACTATGGATCCTATACTTTTATAGAAACATGAAATATTGGGGTAATCTTACTATTCGCAGTAATAGCTACCGCATTTATAGGCTATGTACTTCCATGAGGACAAATATCATTCTGAGGGGCAACAGTAATCACAAACTTACTATCAGCAATTCCATATATTGGAACAACTCTAGTTGAATGAATCTGAGGGGGATTTTCAGTAGATAAAGCAACACTAACACGTTTCTTCGCATTTCACTTCATTCTACCATTCATTATCGCAGCCCTAGTTATCGTCCACCTTCTATTCCTCCACGAAACTGGGTCAAACAACCCTACAGGCCTAAACTCCGATTCAGACAAAATTCCATTCCACCCTTACTATACAATCAAAGATATTCTCGGAGTAATTTTAATATTTACATTTCTAGTAATCCTAGTATTGTTCTTCCCAGACCTATTAGGAGACCCAGATAATTACACACCAGCCAACCCACTCAATACTCCACCTCATATTAAACCAGAATGGTATTTCCTATTTGCCTACGCAATCCTACGATCCATTCCTAATAAACTAGGAGGAGTATTAGCCCTAGTCTTATCCATTCTAGTTCTAGCTTTCCTACCTTTCCTTCATACATCAAAACAACGAAGCCTCATATTCCGCCCTATTACCCAAACACTTTACTGAATCCTAGTAGCTAACTTATTCGTCCTAACTTGAATTGGAGGACAACCAGTAGAACATCCATTTATCATCATCGGCCAATTAGCTTCAATCAGTTATTTCTCAATTATTCTGATCCTTATACCAATCTCAGGAATAATTGAAGATAACATACTAAAATGAAACTCATGTCCTAATAGTATAAATAATTACCCTGGTCTTGTAAACCAGAAATGAAGAAACAATCTTCTTAGGACATCAAGAAGAAGGAATATCTCCCTACCATCAACACCCAAAGCTGATATTCTTATTAAACTACTTCTTGACGTACATAAAATTACATAGTACATTCGAACATCTATGTATATCGTACATTCAATTATTTTCCCCTAGCATATAAGCAAGTATTATAAATCAATGTATTAGGACATAAAACCCAATCGTACATAAAACCATAACAACATGACTATTATTAACTACATTAAATTCATGCTTCTTAAACTTATCTGTGTTATCTTACATACACCATCCTCGTCATAAACCTTTCTCTTCCATATGACTATCCCCTTCCACATTTGGTCTCTATTTCTACCATCCTCCGTGAAACCAACAACCCGCCCACCTATGCCCCTCTTCTCGCTCCGGGCCCATTAAACTTGGGGGTAGCTATACTGAAACTTTATCAGACATCTGGTTCTTACTTCAGGGCCATCAAATGCGTTATCGCCCATTCGTTCCCCTTAAATAAGACATCTCGATGGTACAGGTCTAATCAGCCCATGACCAACATAACTGTGGTGTCATGCATTTGGTATTTTTTAATTTTCGGGATGCTATCACTCAACATAGCCGTCAAGGCATGAAGGTCAGCCCATTAACTAAGCCGGACTCTCTAGTTAAGGGTCATTAATCCACATAACCAAATCACCTAAGACAATCTTTTAATGCTTGAATGACATATTAAAAAACATCGAAAAATTTCACCTACCAAACCCCCTAACCCCCTAATGCCAAACCCCAAAAACATTAAATTAAATCCCTACAAGACAGAAACCTTTCACATTCTAGTGGTTCAAAAAATGTTACTTAAATTTTAGTATCAGCCAAATTATAATATCTATTCATATCGACAAATAAAATCTTCCCTATTCAAATTTCCCTAATACAGTTTTCTG